AACTTAAATCAAATTTGAATTTGAAAGGATCTTCTTTATTTTCAGAACAAGAAAGAATGGATTCCGAAAATAAAACAAAATTTTTATTCAATGCAATTAGAAATGATCTTAATGATAAAAAAAAAAAGAAAAAATCTATTGGAATAAAAGAAATCAGTAAAAAAGTCCCTCGATGGTCATACAAATTAATCAACGAATTAGAACAACAGGAAGGAGAAAGTGAAGAAGAAGTACCAATAGATTATCAGATTCGTTCAAGAAAAGGCAAACGTGTAGTGATTTTTACTGATAACCGGGGAAATACCGATCCTAATAATTCTAATAAAAGAGACGAAGTAACTTTGATACGATATTCGCAACAATCTGATTTTCGTCGAGACATAATCAAAGGTTCAATGCGAGCCCAAAGACGTAAAACAGTTATTTGGGAACTTTTTCAAGCAAATGCACATTCTCCGCTTTTTTTGGACAGAATAGACAAATCACACCCTTTTTTTTTTGATATCTCCGGACTGATAAAACTCATTTTTAGAAATTGTATAGGAAAGGGAGCAGAATTCAAAATTTCAGATTATACAGAAGAAGAAATAAAAGAAAGGGAAAAAAAGGAAAAGGACAAAAAAGAAGAGAACAAAAGAAAAGAGAAAGCGCGGATAGAAGTAGCAGAAGCCTGGGATAGCATTCCATTTGCTCAAGTAATAAGAGGTTCCATGTTAATAACTCAATCGATTCTTAGAAAATATATTATATTACCGTCATTGATAATAGTTAAAAATATTGGACGTATGCTATTATTCCAATTTCCTGAGTGGTCTGAGGATTTAAATGAATGGAATAAAGAAATGCATATTAAATGCACCTATAATGGTGTTCAATTATCAGAAACAGAATTTCCGAAAAATTGGTTAATAGACGGTATTCAGATAAAGATGCTATTTCCTTTCTGTCTGAAACCCTGGCACAGATCTAAGCCACGGTCCTCTCATATAGATCGAATCAAAAAGAAAGGACAAAAAGATGATTTTTGTTTTTTAACGGTTTGGGGAATGAAAGCTGAACTTCCTTTTGGTTCTCCCCAAAAACGGCCTTCCTTTTTTGAACCCATTTTTAAGAAACTCGAAAAAAAAATTGGAAAATTGAAAAAAAAGTATTTTCTATTTCTAAAAGTTTTAAAAGAAAGAACAAAATTTCTAAATATCTCAAAAAAAACAAAAAAATGGATTATCAAGAACATTCCGTTTTTAAAAAAAATAAAAAAAGAACTCTCAAAAGTAAATCCAATTCTATTATTTAGATTGAGAGAAATATATAAATCAAGCGAAACTAAAAAAAAAAAAGAAAAAGATTCTATAACCCGCAATCATATAATTCATAAATCCTTTAGTCGAATTCAATCTACATATTGGACAAATTTTTTACTGACAGAAAAAAAAATGAAAGATCTGACTGATAGAACAAGCACAATCAGAAATCAAATAAAAAGAATTACAAAAAATAAAAAAAAAGTGACTCCAGAAATAAATGATAGTCCTAATAAAACAAGTTATAATGCTAAAAGATTCGAATCACCAAATTGGCAAATATTAAAAAGAAGAAATACTCGATTAATCCGTAAATTACATTATTTTATAAAATTTTTCACTGAAAAGATATACGCAGATATCCTTCTATCTATTATTAATATTCCCAGAATTAATATACAACTTTTTGTTGAATCAACAAAAAAAATGATTGATAAATCCATTTACAATAATAAAAAAAATCAAAAAAGAATTAATAAAACAAATCAAAATAAAATTCATTTTATTTCGACTATAAAAAAGTCACTTTATAATATTAGTAATAAGAATTCACAGAATTTTTTTGACTTATCCTCCTTGTCACAAGCATATGTATTTTACAAAATATCACAAACACAAGTTCTTAACTTGTATAAGTTAAGATCTATTCTTCAATATCACGGAACGTCTTTTTTTCTTAAGACTTCAATAAAAGATTATTTTGGAAAACAAGGAATAATTCATTATGAATTAAGACATAAGAGACTTCGGAATTCTGGAATAAATCAATGGAAAAACTGGTTAAGAGGTCATTATCAATACCATTTATCTCAGATTAGATGGTCTAGATTAATAGCAGGAAAATGGAAAAATAGAATCAATCAATGTCGTACAATTCAAAATCAAGATTTAAACAAAGAGAATTCATATGAAAAAGATCCATTAATTCATTACAAAAAACAAAACAATTACGAAGTATATTCATTACCAAATCAAAATGAGAATTTTCAAAAATACTATAGATATAATCTTTTATCTTATAGATCTATTAATTATGAAAATAAGAGGGACCCATATATTTATGGATCACCATTCCAAGTAAATAAGAATCGAGAGAGTTCTTATAATTACAATACACATAAACATAAGGGCAAATTTTTTGATATACTAGGGGATATCCCTATCAAAAATTATTTAGGAAAAAGTGATATTATGTATAT